TGAATTTTCTGTGATACAAACAAGAAGTTATTTTTTGATTCAAAAGTAAATAGAAATAATAATAATAATAAAAATAATGTATGTATAATGTATAACATAGTAGACAAAGACTATAACATAGTAGACAAAGAGGTGGTCTATCATTGTTAATTTTTCTTTTTTATTTGATAAAATTTTTTCTATTTTCATTTGATCTGTTCATTTGTATGTTCAGAATCGATTCGTCTTTGACATTTTTTATTTTTTTTTTTTTTTCCGTTTTAATGTAATATTTTATTAGACAATTCAATCTTTTTATTTTTATTGTTTGTTTTTATTGCGATTGGATATACACATCCTATTTTTTTTTATTAGGGTTGCTAACTCAATGGTAGAGTACTCGGCTTTTAAGCGCGACTCCGTTTTTTACACATTTCTATGAAGCAATTGGTTCGTCCATACCATCGGTAGAGTTTGTAAGACCACGACTGATCCAGAAAGGAAGGAATGGAAAAAGCAGCATGTCGTATCAATGGCGAATTCTAAAAATATTCCATTCTTATTGAATTTGAATCCGGCCCAAATTTTTGTTTGAATTCTTGGCTTGGAACAAAAAAATGAAGTTTGGTTGAATTAATAAAGGGATAGAGCTTGACGGCTCCAATTTTAGGGAAACAAAAAGCAACGAGCTTTCATTTTAAATTTGAATGATTACCCCATCTAATTGTATGTTAAAAAGAGATTAGTGCTTGATGTGGGAAAAGCTTTTCCCACGAATGGATTATTTATTTTTGTTATGAGTCCTAACTATTAGCTATTCTCCATTATGTTATGGGGTAGCGATAAATGTGTAGAAGAAAGAGTATATTGATAAAGATATTTTTTTTCCAAAATCAAAAGAGCGATTGATCTGAGAAAAAAAAAATAAAGGATTTCTAACTAGCTTCTTATCCTAGAACAATTAGATGGAAAAAGCGAGGAGAGAGAGTCCGTTGATGGGTTTTACTTGTTTTCTAGGTATCTATTTTCGTTTTTTTTATTCTAATAATTCAAATATTTTTTTTATTCTAATAATTCAAATATTTATTCTAATAATTCAAATATATAATAGAATACCCTGTTTTGACCGTATCGCACTATGTATCATTTGATAATCCAATGAATCCCGGATCCTTTGACTAAATTAAATCGAATTTTTAAAATGGAGGAATATCAAGTATATTTACAACTAAATAGATCTCGTCAACAGGACTTCCTATACCCACTTATTTTTCGGGAGTATATTTATGGACTTGCTTATAGTCATGATTTAAATAGATCTATTTTTGTAGAAAATGTAGGTTATGACAATAAATCTAGTTTACTAATTGTAAAACGTTTAATTACTCGAATGTATCAACAGACTCATTTGATTATTTCTACGAATGATTCTAACAAAAATCCATTTTTGGGGTATAATAATCATTTTTATTCTCAAATAATATCAGAGGGTTTTGCCGTCGTCGTGGAAATTCCATTTTCCCTACAATTAAGCTCTTCCTTAGAGGAGGCAGAAATCGTAAAATCTTATAATAATTTGAGATCAATTCATTCCATTTTTCCTTTTTTCGAAGATAAATTTACATATTTAAATTATGTGTCAGATATACGAATACCCTATCCTATCCATCTGGAAATCTTGGTTCAAACCCTTCGATACTGGGTGAAAGATGCCCCTTTCTTTCATTTATTAAGGTTGTTTATTTATTACTATTGTAATTGGAATAGTCTTATTACTCCAAAAAAATCGATTTCTACTTTTTCAAAAAGGAATACAAGATTTTTCTTGTTCCTATATAATTTTTATGTATATGAATACGAATCTATCTTCCTTTTTCTACATAACAAATCCTCTAATTTACGATTCAAATCTTTTAGCGTTCTTTTTGAGCGAATCTTTTTCTATGCAAAAATAGAACATCTTGTGGAAGTTTTTGCTAAGGATTTTTCGTCGACCTTATCATTCTTCAAGTTCAAGGATCCCTTCATTCATTATGTTCGATATCAAGGAAAATCTATTCTGGCTTCAAAGAATGCACCTCTTTTGATGAATAAATGGAAATACTATTTTTTCCATTTATGGCAATGTCATTTTTATGTTTGGTCTCAACCAGGAACGATCCATATAAACCAATTATCCGAACATTCATTTCACTATTTGGGCTATTTTTCAAATGTGCGGCTAAATCTTTCAGTAGTACGGAGTCAAATGCTACAAAATTCATTTCTAATCGAAATTGTTATGAAAAAGTTTGATACAATAGTTCCAATTATTCCTCTAATTAGATCATTGGCTAAAGCGAAATTTTGTAATGTATTAGGGCATCCCATTAGTAAGCCGGTCTGGGCCGATTCATCCGATTTTGATATTATTGATCGATTTTTGCGGATATGCAGAAATTTTTCTCATTATTACAATGGATCCTCAAAAAAAAAAAGTTTGTATCGAATAAAATATATACTTCGGCTTTCTTGTATTAAA